GCTAGTGTAGCTTAAATCAAAGCATAACACTGAAGATGTTAAGATGAACCCTAGAAAGGTTCCACGGGCACAAAGGCTTGGTCCTGACTTTATTATCAGCTTTAACTCAATTTATACATGCAAGTATCCGCATCCCTGTGAGAATGCCCTCAATCCCCTACTTGGGGAAGAGGAGCAGGCATCAGGCACAACCTGTTAGCCCAAGACGCCTTGCTACGCCACACCCCCAAGGGATTTCAGCAGTAATAAACATTAAGCCATAAGTGTAAACTTGACTTAGTTAGGGTTAAAAGGGTCGGTAAAATTCGTGCCAGCCACCGCGGTTATACGAAAGACCCCAGTTGATAAATATGGCGTAAAGGGTGGTTAAGGATAAACAATGAATAAAGCTAAAGACCCTCTAAGCCGTCATACGCATTCCGAGGATACGAAACCCAAACACGAAAGTAGCTTTAAATAAATTCACCTGACCCCACGAAAGCTAAGAAACAAACTGGGATTAGATACCCCACTATGCTTAGCCTTAAACCTAGATGTAACATTACACACACATCCGCCCGGGTACTACGAGCACAGCTTAAAACCCAAAGGACTTGGCGGTGTCTCAGACCCACCTAGAGGAGCCTGTTCTAGAACCGATAACCCCCGTTAAACCTCACCACTTCTTGTTTTCCCCGCCTATATACCGCCGTCGTCAGCTTACCCTGTGAAGGTTTAATAGTAAGCAAAATGGGCTCGCCCAAAAACGTCAGGTCGAGGTGTAGCGTACGAAGTGGGAAGAAATGGGCTACATTTTCTACATATAGAATATTACGAATGGCGTATTGAAACCATGCGCCTGAAGGTGGATTTAGTAGTAAAAAGCAAATAGAGTGTCCATTTGAACTAGGCTCTGAGACGCGCACACACCGCCCGTCACTCTCCCCAACACCCCATTTAAATAATATATAATAAACCAACCATAAACACGGGGAGGCAAGTCGTAACATGGTAAGTGTACCGGAAGGTGCACTTGGAATAATCAGGACGTGGCTGAGACAGATAAGCATCTCCCTTACACCGAGAAGACATCCATGCAAGTTGGATCGCCCTGAGCTATACAGCTAGCTTACCTATTAAACTAATACAACAACATTAAAAACCTTTACATAACTACAAAAATACAAATCAAAACATTTTACCGCCTAAGTATGTGAGACAGAAAAGGCATTACATCAAGCTACAGAAAAAGTACCGCAAGGGAACGCTGAAAGAGAAATGAAACAAATCATTAAAGCACAACAAAGCAGAGACTAACCCTCGTACCTTTTGCATCATGATTTAGCCACCTCCATCGAGCAAAACGTATTTTAGTTCGAAACCCCGAAACTAAGTGAGCTACCCCGAGACAGCCTATTAATTAGGGCTAACCCGTCTCTGTGGCAAAAGAGTGGGAAGATCTCTGGGTAGGGGTGACAGACCTACCGAACTTAGTTATAGCTGGTTGCCTAAGAAATGAATAGAAGTTCAGCCTCGTGCTCCTTACATCACAAATTATTTAAAATTACATGAATAAAAGTAACACACGAGAGTTAGTCAAAGGAGGTACAGCTCCCTTGAAACAGGACACAACCTCACCAGGAGGTTAAAGATTATATTAAATAAGATAAACCGCTTTAGTGGGCCTAAAAGCAGCCACCTAAACAGAAAGCGTTAAAGCTCCGGCGGAATACAAATCTATTATCCAAATACTTTATCTAAAACCCCTAACCTTATTAGGCTATTCCATGCCAACATGGAAGAAATACTGCTAAAATGAGTAATAAGAAAGAACCTCTTTCTCCAAAGCCCACGTGTACGTTAGATCGGACCCACCACTAACAATTATCGAACCCAATAAAAGAGGGAAATATGATTATATTAAACACCAAGAAATACTCATATAACTTAATCGTTAATCCCACACAGGAGGGCAACACAGGAAAGACTAAAAGAAAAGGAAGGAACTCGGCAAACATAAGCCTCGCCTGTTTACCAAAAACATCGCCTCCTGCAAAAAACAATGTATAGGAGGTCTTGCCTGCCCAGTGACTAGTTAAACGGCCGCGGTATTTTGACCGTGCGAAGGTAGCGCAATCACTTGTCTTTTAAATGAAGACCTGTATGAATGGTGGAACGAGGGCTTAACTGTCTCCCTTTTCAAGTCAATGAAATTGATCTGCCCGTGCAGAAGCGGACATATAAATACAAGACGAGAAGACCCTTTGGAGCTTAAGATATAAGATCAACTATGTTAAGAATAACTAAACCAATTAAACTAAATAGTAACTGATCCCTATCTTCGGTTGGGGCGACCACGGGAGAAAACAAAGCTCCCACGTGGACTGGGGTTACCCCCTAAAACTAAGAGAGACATCTCTAAGTCACAGAACATCTGACCAAACAGATCCGGCTATTAGCCGATCAACGGACCAAGTTACCCTAGGGATAACAGCGCAATCCTCTTCCAGAGTCCATATCGACAAGAGGGTTTACGACCTCGATGTTGGATCAGGACATCCTAATGGTGCAGCCGCTATTAAGGGTTCGTTTGTTCAACGATTAAAGTCCTACGTGATCTGAGTTCAGACCGGAGTAATCCAGGTCAGTTTCTATCTGTAATGCCACTTTTCCTAGTACGAAAGGATCGGAAAAAGGGGGCCCATATTATAAACACGCCCCACCCCTATTTAATGCAACCAACTAAATTAAATAAAGGGAGGGCACAACCTTAAATCAAGATAAGATTTATTAAGATGGCAGAGCCCGGTAATTGCAAAAGGCCTAAGCCCTTTCCCCCGGAGGTTCAAATCCTCCTCTTAATTATGATATCCCTTCTAATTACTTACCTCATTAACCCCTTAGCTTACATTATCCCTGTACTATTAGCAGTTGCTTTCCTAACACTCATTGAACGAAAAGTATTAGGATATATGCAACTACGTAAAGGCCCAAACGTAGTAGGCCCCTACGGACTATTACAACCTATTGCAGATGGTGTAAAACTATTCATCAAAGAACCAGTACGCCCATCAACATCTTCCCCGTTCCTATTCCTTGCCACCCCAGTCCTGGCCCTAACTCTAGCCCTACTACTATGAATCCCAATACCATTCCCACACCCAATAACCGACCTAAACCTAGGCATACTATTCATCCTATCAATTTCCAGTTTAGCAGTTTATTCTATTCTAGGTTCAGGATGGGCCTCAAATTCCAAATATGCCCTAATTGGAGCTCTACGGGCAGTTGCCCAAACCATTTCATATGAAGTAAGCTTAGGCCTAATCTTATTATCAATCATTATCTTCACAGGAGGCTTTACCCTTAAAATATTCAACACAACCCAAGAAGCAGTGTGACTCCTACTCCCTGCTTGACCATTAGCTGCCATATGATATATCTCCACACTAGCAGAAACAAATCGAGCCCCGTTCGACCTAACAGAAGGAGAATCAGAACTAGTCTCAGGCTTCAACGTAGAATATGCCGGAGGCCCATTCGCCCTATTCTTTCTAGCCGAATATGCCAACATCCTACTAATAAATACACTATCAGCAATCCTATTTTTAGGCACAACTCACAACATTCTTCTCCCAGAACTAGCCTCAATCAACATCATAACAAAAGCTGCATTACTATCTATACTATTCCTATGAGTTCGTGCATCATACCCTCGCTTCCGATATGACCAACTCATACACCTTGTATGAAAAAACTTCCTGCCGCTAACATTAGCCCTAATCCTATGACACATTGCCCTACCAATCGCACTCACAGGACTGCCACCCCAATTATAACCAAGGAGCTGTGCCTGAACGCCAAAGGACCACTTTGATAGAGTGACTTACGAGGGTTAAAATCCCTCCGGCTCCTTAGAAAGAAGGGACTCGAACCCATATCCTAGAGATCAAAACTCCAAGTGTTTCCATTACACCACTTTCTAGTAAGATCAGCTAAATCAAGCTTTTGGGCCCATACCCCAAAAATGTAGGTTAAAATCCTTCTCTTACCAATGAGCCCCTACGTCCTTATAATTCTAGTATCAAGCTTAGGCCTAGGCACAACCCTAACATTCATAAGCTCACACTGACTACTAGCCTGAATGGGCCTTGAAATTAATACCCTAGCAATCCTACCACTAATAGCCCAACACCACCACCCACGCGCAGCAGAAGCAACTACTAAATATTTCCTAGCCCAAGCAGCAGCAGCAGCCACCATTCTATTCGCAAGCACCATTAATGCATGAGCCACAGGAGAATGAAACATCTGCTGCCTAACCCACCCAATCGCTACCACACTAGTTACAATAGCCCTAGCACTTAAAGTAGGCTTAGCCCCAGTACACTTCTGAATACCCCCAGTCATACAAGGACTAGACCTAACCACAGGACTTATTATGGCCACATGACAAAAACTAGCACCATTCGCACTAATTATTCAAATAGCCCCAACCACACATCCTCAACTACTAACCGCCCTCGGATTACTTTCCGTATTTATTGGCGGTTGAGGGGGCCTAAACCAAACCCAACTACGAAAAATCCTGGCCTACTCATCCATTGCCCACCTAGGATGAATAATTGTAATCGTACAATTCAAACCACAATTAACTATTCTCGCCTTAATCACCTATATCATTATAACCTCAGCAACATTCATAACATTCAAACTACTACAAACCACAAAAATCAACACACTAGCCACAAACTGGGCCAAAACACCAATCATCACAACAATTACAGCCCTCGCACTACTATCCCTAGGCGGCCTTCCACCCCTAACAGGTTTCATACCAAAATGACTAATCCTACAAGAACTCACCACACAAAACCTACCACTAACCGCAACAATAATAGCACTAAGCGCATTACTAAGCCTATACTTCTACCTACGATTATGCTACTCAATAACCCTAACAATTTCACCCAACACAAATAACTCACTCACCCCATGACGCCTCCACAACACACAAAACACAATACCCTTAACTATTTCTATAGCCCTAACTCTACTGCTTCTACCACTAACCCCGCTAGCCCAGGCACTAATTAACTAGAGACTTAGGATAAAACCTAGACCAAAAGCCTTCAAAGCTTTAAGCAGGAGTGAAAATCTCCTAGTCTCTGAATAAGACTTGCGGGACTTTATCCCACATCTTCTGAATGCAACTCAGACACTTTAATTAAGCTAAAGCCTTCCTAGATGAGAAGGCCTCGATCCTACAAACTCCTAGTTAACAGCTAGACGCTCAAGCCAGCGAGCATTCATCTACTTTCCCCGCCTCCCTTCAAAAAGGCGGGGAAAGCCCCGGTAGGCTACTAACCTACTTCTTCGGATTTGCAATCCGACGTGTCATACACCACAAGACTTACTTCAATGATTGATAGGAAAAGGATTTAAACCTTTGTTCATGGAGCTACAATCCACCGCCTAAACTCTCGGCCACCCTACCTGTGACAATCACACGCTGATTCTTCTCAACTAATCACAAAGACATTGGCACCCTTTACCTAGTATTCGGTGCCTGAGCCGGAATAGTTGGTACAGCCCTTAGCTTACTAATTCGGGCGGAACTAGCCCAACCCGGCGCGCTTCTTGGCGACGATCAGATTTATAATGTTATTGTAACTGCTCATGCCTTTATCATAATTTTCTTTATAGTAATACCAATCATAATCGGAGGCTTTGGAAATTGACTTGTACCACTAATGATTGGAGCGCCAGACATGGCATTCCCACGAATAAACAACATGAGTTTCTGACTACTCCCTCCCTCCTTCTTACTGTTATTAGCCTCCTCTGGTGTTGAAGCTGGTGCGGGTACAGGATGAACCGTTTATCCTCCCCTTGCTGGCAATCTTGCACACGCTGGAGCCTCAGTAGATTTAACTATTTTCTCCCTACATCTTGCAGGGGTGTCATCCATTCTAGGAGCTATTAATTTCATTACAACTATTATTAATATGAAACCCCCAGCCATCTCCCAATATCAAACCCCCTTATTTGTATGAGCTGTACTAATCACAGCAGTCCTCTTACTACTTTCCCTCCCAGTTCTGGCTGCCGGCATCACAATACTACTAACAGATCGAAACCTCAATACCACATTCTTTGATCCAGCAGGAGGAGGAGATCCAATTCTTTATCAACACCTATTCTGATTCTTCGGACACCCAGAAGTATATATTTTAATTCTACCAGGCTTTGGAATAATTTCACATATTGTAGCATATTATTCCGGGAAAAAAGAACCATTTGGATATATGGGTATGGTATGAGCTATGATGGCCATCGGCCTTCTAGGTTTCATCGTTTGAGCCCACCACATGTTTACAGTAGGAATGGATGTGGACACTCGAGCATACTTTACATCCGCAACAATAATTATCGCAATTCCGACCGGTGTAAAAGTATTTAGCTGACTCGCCACCCTACATGGGGGCTCAATTAAATGAGAAACCCCCATACTATGAGCCCTTGGTTTCATTTTCCTATTCACAGTAGGGGGACTTACCGGAATCGTACTCTCCAATTCATCCCTAGATATTGTACTCCACGACACATATTATGTAGTAGCCCACTTCCACTACGTCCTATCAATAGGAGCCGTATTTGCCATTATGGGGGCCTTTGTACACTGATTCCCCCTATTTACAGGCTACACAATGCACGACACTTGAACAAAAATTCACTTCGGAACAATATTTGTAGGCGTAAATCTTACTTTCTTCCCCCAACACTTCCTAGGCCTTGCTGGTATACCACGACGATATTCCGACTACCCAGACGCCTACTCACTATGAAACATTATTTCATCCGTCGGCTCACTAATCTCTCTAGTTGCAGTTGTAATGTTCCTTTATATTTTATGGGAAGCCTTCACTGCTAAACGAGAGGTTCTTTCTGTTGAATTAACAGCCACAAACGTAGAGTGATTACACGGGTGTCCACCCCCTTATCACACATTCGAAGAACCAGCCTTTGTACAAGTACAAACAAATTAACGAGAAAGGAAGGAATCGAACCCCCGTAAACTAGTTTCAAGCCAGTTACATAACCACTCTGCCACTTTCTTCTATAAGATACTAGTAAAAATAATTACATTGCCTTGTCAAGGCAAAATTGTAGGTTAAAATCCTGCGTACCTTAAGCTTTTATAGCTTAATGGCACATCCCTCACAACTAGGATTCCAAGACGCGGCCTCCCCTGTAATAGAAGAACTTCTCCACTTCCACGACCATGCCTTAATAATCGTTTTCCTAATTAGCACCCTAGTATTATATATTATTGTCGTTATAGTTACCACTAAACTTACCAATAAGTACATTTTAGACTCCCAAGAAATTGAAATTGTTTGAACAATTCTGCCAGCTGTAATTCTAATTTTAATTGCACTCCCCTCCCTCCGAATTCTCTATCTAATAGATGAAGTAAATGACCCACATCTAACTGTAAAAGCCATGGGCCACCAATGATACTGAAGCTATGAATATACAGACTACGAAAACCTAGCCTTCGACTCATATATAATCCCAACACAAGATTTAACCCCAGGTCAGTTTCGACTACTTGAAACAGACCATCGAATGGTAGTTCCAATAGAATCTCCAATTCGAGTTCTAGTATCGGCCGAAGACGTCCTACACTCCTGAGCCCTCCCAGCATTAGGAATTAAAATAGACGCCGTACCAGGACGACTAAATCAAACATCCTTCATTACCTCCCGACCTGGAGTGTTCTATGGACAATGTTCCGAAATCTGCGGAGCTAATCACAGCTTCATGCCTATTGTTGTAGAAGCCGTTCCACTAGAACATTTTGAAAACTGATCCTCCCTCATACTTGAAGACGCCTCACTAGGAAGCTAAATAGGGATTAGCGTTAGCCTTTTAAGCTAAAGATTGGTGGCCCCCAACCACCCTTAGTGATATGCCACAATTAAATCCCGCCCCATGATTTGCAATCCTTGTATTCTCGTGATTAATTTTCCTAACAGTAATTCCAAACAAAGTCCTAAACCACACATTCACAAACGAAGTCACAGCCATTAGCGCTGAAAAACTTAAATCAGACACTTGACACTGACCATGGCACTAAATCTATTTGACCAATTCATAAGCCCCACACATCTTGGAATTCCCCTAATCGCCATCGCACTTACCCTGCCCTGAATTCTAGTACCAACACCAACTAACCGCTACCAAAACAACCGACTAGTGTCCCTACAAAGCTGATTCATTAAAACATTTACACACCAACTACTAATGCCACTAAACAAAGGCGGACATAAATGAGCCATACTCCTAGCCTCACTAATAATTTTTATTCTTACACTCAACATTCTAGGGCTACTACCATATACATTTACACCAACCACACAATTGTCCCTAAACATAGGACTAGCTGTACCCCTCTGATTAGCAACAGTTATCATTGGACTCCGAAATCAGCCCACAGCAGCACTAGGGCACTTACTACCAGAGGGCACCCCAGTCCCTTTAATTCCTGTTTTAATTGTCATCGAAACTATTAGCCTGTTTATCCGACCCCTGGCGCTGGGAGTCCGACTTACAGCTAATTTAACAGCCGGTCATCTACTAATTCAACTAATCTCAACCGCAACAATCACACTACTACCTATAATAACCACAGTAGCAACACTAACTGCCATCCTACTAGTACTACTAACCCTTCTAGAAGTAGCAGTAGCTGTAATTCAAGCTTACGTCTTCGTCCTTCTATTAAGCCTATACCTACAAGAAAACGTTTAATGGCCCACCAAGCACATGCATATCATATGGTTGATCCTAGCCCTTGGCCCCTTACTGGCGCAGTAGCTGCTCTATTAATAACATCAGGTTTAGCAATCTGATTTCATTTCCACTCCACAACACTAATAACCCTTGGATTAGTTTTACTCCTTCTCACCATATATCAGTGATGACGAGACATTATTCGAGAAGGAACATTCCAAGGCCATCACACACCACCTGTACAAAAAGGCCTACGATACGGCATAATCCTGTTTATCACCTCAGAAGTCTTCTTCTTCCTAGGATTCTTCTGAGCCTTCTACCATTCTAGCCTTGCACCAACCCCAGAACTCGGAGGATGCTGACCCCCTACAGGCATTACAACACTAGACCCATTTGAAGTTCCACTACTCAACACCGCCGTACTACTAGCATCCGGTGTAACAGTAACATGAGCCCACCACAGCATCATAGAAGGAGAACGAAAACAAGCAATTCAATCACTCACCCTAACAATTATTTTAGGCTTATATTTTACTGCTCTCCAAGCCATAGAATACTATGAAGCCCCTTTCACCATTGCAGACGGTGTATACGGCTCAACATTCTTCGTAGCAACAGGCTTCCACGGACTCCACGTAATTATCGGCTCATCCTTCCTTGCCGTCTGTCTACTACGACAAGTCCAATATCACTTTACATCAGAACATCACTTCGGATTCGAAGCAGCCGCCTGATATTGACACTTTGTAGATGTTGTATGATTATTCCTATATGTCTCTATTTACTGATGAGGCTCATATCTTTCTAGTATTTAAAGTTAGTACAAGTGACTTCCAATCATTTAGTCTTGGTTAAAATCCAAGGAAAGATAATGAACCTAGTTATAACCATAATAATCATCTCCGCAGCTCTCTCCCTTATTCTAGCCCTAGTGTCATTCTGATTACCTCAAATAAACCCAGACGCAGAAAAATTATCACCCTACGAATGCGGATTCGACCCCCTAGGATCAGCACGACTGCCATTCTCTCTACGCTTCTTTCTAATTGCCATTCTATTCCTACTCTTTGACCTAGAAATTGCCCTACTACTCCCACTACCATGAGGTAATCAACTACCAGACCCATCCTATACCCTTTTATGAGCTGCAACTGTACTAATTCTGCTCACACTAGGCTTAATTTATGAATGAATTCAAGGAGGCCTAGAATGAGCCGAATAGGAAGTTAGTCCAATTTAAGACCCCTGATTTCGGCTCAGAAAATCACGGTTAAAATCCGTGACTTCCTTATGACACCAGTATACTTCAGCTTCACCTCAGCATTCACCCTAGGACTCACAGGCCTGGCATTTCACCGCACCCACCTTATATCAGCCCTTTTATGCCTAGAAGGAATAATACTTTCCCTATTCATGGCCCTAGCACTATGAATACTACAACTAGAATCAACCGCTTTTTCCGCCGCCCCTATCCTACTATTGGCCTTCTCAGCATGTGAAGCCAGTGCAGGCCTAGCATTACTAGTTGCTACCGCCCGAACTCACGGAACAGACCGACTACAAGCCCTAAATCTCCTACAATGTTAAAAATTCTAATTCCAACAATTATACTTTTTCCCACAATCTGATTAACATCCCCAAAATGACTTTGAACCACCACAACCCTTCAAAGTCTAATAATCGCACTAATTAGCTTTACCTGAATCAAATGGTCCTCAGAAACAGGTTGATCACTATCAAACCTTTATATGGCCACCGACCCCCTATCTACACCACTACTAGTACTCACCTGCTGATTACTCCCACTAATAATTCTCGCCAGCCAAAATCACATCAAAACAGAACCAATCAGCCGACAACGAGTATACATTACTCTTCTGGCTTCACTACAAACCTTTCTAATTATAGCATTTGGGGCCACCGAAATCATTATATTCTACGTAATATTTGAAGCAACCCTAATTCCAACACTAATTATTATCACCCGCTGAGGAAATCAAGCCGAACGATTAAGCGCCGGCACCTACTTCTTATTTTACACCCTAGCAGGCTCATTACCATTATTAGTAGCCCTCCTCCTACTACACCAAAACACAGGAACACTCTCAATACTCACAATTCAATACTCACAACCACTAAACCTCAACTCCTGAGGGGATAAAATTTGATGAGCCGGATGTTTAATTGCATTCCTAGTAAAAATACCACTATATGGTATCCACCTTTGACTACCAAAAGCCCATGTAGAAGCCCCCGTAGCAGGCTCAATGGTACTAGCAGCAATTTTATTAAAACTAGGAGGATACGGCATAATACGTATAATAGTTATTCTAGATCCACTATCAAAAGACTTAATTTACCCCATTATCGCATTAGCCTTATGAGGCGTCATTATGACTGGGTCTATCTGTTTACGACAAACAGACCTAAAATCACTAATTGCCTATTCATCTGTCAGCCACATAGGCCTAGTAGCAGGAGGCATTCTAATTCAAACCCCATGAGGTTTTACCGGAGCACTAGTATTAATAATCGCCCATGGCCTAGTCTCCTCTGCCCTGTTCTGTTTAGCCAATACCATGTACGAACGAACCCATAGTCGAACCATACTACTGGCCCGAGGACTACAAATTATCTTCCCACTGACAGCCACCTGATGATTCATCGCCAATCTAGCAAACCTAGCACTGCCCCCACTACCAAACCTAATAGGAGAACTAATAATTATTACAGCAATATTTAACTGATCACCTTGGACACTGATCCTGACCGGAGCCGGTACTTTAATTACCGCAGCCTACTCATTATATCTATTCCTAATAACACAACGAGGCCCCACCCCAAAACACATTATTAACATACAACCATTCCACACACGAGAGCACTTACTAATAGTACTCCACCTCCTTCCAGTTATCCTTCTCATCACAAAACCTGAAATCATATGAGGCTGATGATACTGTAGATATAGTTTAACACAAAACATTAGATTGTGGTTCTAAAAATAGAGGTTAAATTCCCCTTATCCACCGAAAGAGGCCCAGGGCACTAAGAACTGCTAATTCTTACCACCACGGTTAAATTCCGTGGCTCATTCACCCAGCTCCTAAAGGATAATAGTTCATCCGTTGGTCTTAGGAACCAAAAACTCTTGGTGCAACTCCAAGTAGCAGCTATGGTAAACACTATTATAACTACTACCCTACTATTAACCTTAGTAATCCTTGCATTACCGCTCATCATAACCCTCAACCCAAACCCCCTAAACCAAAATTGAGCACTTAAACATGTTAAAACTGCCGTAAGCACTGCATTTTTTATTAACATCATTCCACTAATCATTTTTCTAGACCAAGGAACAGAGACCATTATCACCACCTGAAATTGAATAAACACTACAAACTTCGACATCAACATTAGTTTTAAATTTGACCACTACTCACTAATCTTTACCCCCGTAGCCCTATATGTCACATGATCAATCCTAGAGTTTGCATCATGATATATACACTCCGACCCCTACATAAACCGATTCTTTAAATATCTCCTACTCTTCCTAGTGGCAATAATTACACTAGTTACCGCCAACAACCTATTTCAACTATTTATTGGGTGAGAAGGAGTTGGAATTATATCCTTCCTACTAATCGGATGATGACACGGACGAGCTGACGCCAACACAGCAGCCCTACAAGCAGTTATTTACAACCGAGTGGGAGACGTCGGACTAATCCTAGCAATTGCTTGAATTGCAATAAACCTAAACTCATGAGAAATTCCACAAATCTTCCTATTATCCAAAAACTTTGACATAACCCTGCCCCTAATAGGACTCATCCTAGCCGCCACTGGAAAATCCGCTCAGTTTGGATTACATCCATGACTCCCTTCAGCCATAGAAGGCCCTACCCCCGTCTCAGCCCTACTACACTCAAGCACTATAGTCGTCGCAGGAATCTTTCTACTCATTCGACTACACCCATTAATAGAAAATAACCAATTGGCACTAACCACCTGCTTATGCCTAGGAGCCCTAACAACCCTTTTCACCGCTACTTGTGCTCTAACCCAAAACGACATTAAAAAAATTGTAGCATTCTCAACATCAAGTCAACTAGGCCTAATAATAGTCACAATCGGCCTTAATCAGCCACAACTAGCCTTCCTGCATATTTGCACACATGCCTTCTTCAAAGCCATATTATTCTTATGCTCAGGATCCATCATCCACAGCCTCAATGACGAACAAGACATCCGAAAAATAGGGGGCCTCCACAAACTAATACCATTTACCTCAACTTGTCTAATTATTGGAAGCCTGGCACTCACTGGTATGCCCTTTTTAGCAGGATTCTTCTCAAAAGACGCGATCATCGAAGCCCTCAATACATCCCATTTAAACGCCTGAGCCCTAGCCCTAACTCTTATCGCAACATCATTTACCGCAGTCTACAGCCTTCGAGTAATCTTCTTTGTTACCATAGGCTCCCCTCGATTCCCAGCCTTATCTCCTATTAATGAAAACCACCAAGCAGTTATTGCCCCTATTGAACGCCTAGCCTGAGGAAGCATCATTGCAGGATTAATTATTACCCTAAACTTCCTACCATCCAAGACCCCAACAATAACTATACCCCCTTCCCTAAAACTAGCCGCACTCCTGGTTACAATTATCGGACTTATCATTGCACTAACATTAGCCACAGCAACATCCAAACAAATCAAAATCATCCCAACCATAGAACTACACAATTTCTCTAACATACTAGGATTCTTCCCCCCAATCATTCACCGCCTACTACCCAAACTTAACCTAGCATTAGGAAAACAAGCCACCAAATTCGACCGCCAATGACTAGAAATTGGGCCAAAAAGCCTACACCCAACACACCAATACTTTTCCTCCTTCCTAGACAAAATCGACACCAACATCATTAAAATTTACCTAACATTCTACTTAATTTCTACCGCTTTAATCATTGCTCTTCTCACCGCACTCTAAACAGCCCGAAGCGTCCCTCGACCTAACCCACGAGTTAACTCCAACACCACAAAAAGACATAACAATAAAACCCACGCACACACAACCAACATTCCTCCTCCAACAGAATACATTAAAGAAACCCCACCAACATCCCCACGAACCATAAAAAATTCTTTAAACTCATCCACCACAACTCACCCCCCATAACCACTTCAAAATCACCACAACGTTCCGCCTACCCCTAACAAATATATTAAAACATAAACCTTAACTGACCCCGCCCCTCACGTCTCAGGAAAAGGCTCAGCTGCCAAAGCAGCTGAATACGCAAACACCACCAGCATTCCCCCCAAATAAATTAAAAATAACATTAACCCAATTAATGACCCACCATGCCCAACTAAAACCCCGCACCCAACCCCTGCTGCCACCGCCAAACCCAAAGCCGCAAAATATGGGGCGGGATTAGAAGCAACCCCAACCAACCCTACCACCAAACTCAACAAAAGTAAATTAAAAAAATATATCATAATTCTTGCCAGGATTTTAACCAGGACTAATGACTTGAAAAACCACCGTTGTAATTCAACTACAAGAACACATGGTCATCCGAAAAACCCACCCACTATTCAAAATTGTTAACGACGCACTAATTGATCTTCCCGCCCCCTCCAACATCTCTGCATGATGAAACTTCGGCTCCCTCTTACTACTCTGCTTGATAATACAAATCCTAACTGGACTCTTCCTAGCCATACACTACACCTCAGACGTCTCCACCGCCTTTTCATCCGTAGCCCACATCTGCCGAGATGTAAACTACGGATGAATTATCCGAAACCTGCACGCCAACGGAGCCTCTTTCTTCTTCATTTGCATCTATCTACACATCGGACGAGGCCTTTACTACGGCTCATATTTATATAAAGAAACCTGAAATATTGGAGTAGTACTACTACTCCTAGTAATGATAACAGCTTTCGTTGGATACGTACTACCCTGAGGACAAATATCATTCTGAGGTGCTACAGTAATTACAAACCTACTATCAGCCGTACCATACGTAGGAGACCTGTTAGTCCAATGAATCTGAGGAGGCTTCTCCGTAGACAACGCAACACTAACACGATTCTTCGCATTTCACTTCCTCCTACCATTCGCAGTCGTAGCCGCCACCCTACTACACGCCCTATTCCTCCACGAAACTGGATCCAACAACCCATTAGGACTTAACTCTGACGCAGACAAAATTTCATTCCACCCATACTTTTCATATAAAGACGTACTAGGCTTCATCCTATTAGTAACAGCCCTAGCATCATTAGCATTATTTTCCCCAAACCTCCTAGGAGACCCAGAAAACTTCACACCAGCTAACCCCCTGGTCACCCCTCCACATATCAAACCAGAATGATACTTCCTATTCGCATACGCCATTCTACGTTCTATTCCTAACAAACTAGGAGGTGTTCTAGCATTACTATTCTCCATCCTAGTTCTAATAGTAGTTCCACTACTACACACCTCCAAACAACAAGGATTAACCTTCCGCCCACTCGCCCAACTCATATTCTGAACACTAGTAGCAGACGTCATAATCCTAACCTGAATTGGCGGAATACCAGTCGAACACCCATTTATCATCATCGGACAAATCGCCTCAGTACTTTACTTTTCATTATTCCTAATTCTTAACCCACTAACAGGCCTATTAGAAAACAAACTCTTAAACTTCAACTGCCCTAGTAGCTTAGCCACAAAGCGCCGGTCTTGTAATCCGGAGATCGAAGGTTAAAATCCTTCCTAGTGCCAGAAAAGAGAGATTTTAACTCCCACCCCTAACTCCCAAAGCTAGGATTCTAAACTAAACTATTTTCTGCAAACATATTTATTCCGACGTGCATTAATATACTATGGTATAGTACATAATATGCATAACACAACACTATGGTGTAGTACATTATATGCATAATATTACATTATGGTTTAATACATTAAACTTAAATATACCTGCCAACACACACAAAACATTTCTACCAACAATTAAAAACGGTTTACAAACACAAGACAATAATCGCGTTATACACAAGAACTCCTATAAGGACAAAAGAAATTGCCTACCTCAAATAACTTCTCGTACCAATAATTCTTTGGTTACCCAACTATCCCACAATTCGAATTAATTAATGTAGTAAGAGACCACCAACTTATGATACCTTAATGTACACGGTCCTTGATAGAATCAAGGGCAATAATTGTGGGGGTTTCACAAACTGCACTATTACTGGCATCTGGTTCCTATTTCAGGGACATACTATTAACTAACACCCACCCACTGTGAACTTTCCTGGCATAAGTTATTGGTTGGCCCACTCATTAGCAAAAACCCCCCATGCCAAGGCGTTAAGTTAAAGGCATGGGGTTTTTTATTTTTCGGGTCACTTTCATTTGGCAATTTCATGTAAGCTACCACAAACCTGGAAGGAGTCCATACATTAATTTTCAGTTGAAATAAAAATGTAATGTTTTCACAATAAGAATGTAATGCTTTATGACAAGAATGGATAGTTACATATAACACTTTCACGTGCATACATAATTCTTGATCGTACATACTATCCTAGTGTTCCCCCCTTCTCCGCGCGCGGTAAACCCCCCTTACCCCCCACGCCTAACAAGTCCCAATTAATCCTGTCAAACCCCTAAACCAGGTTGAGCTCGGTCGGCATCATCAACAAGTCAAATTATGTGTTGATATATAGTGTTATAAATTTAAGTTACATTATATA